TCCTGTCCTTCTTTCATATCCGAGGTGGGCTCCTTCTTTACACATATGATATGAGGTCTAGTACGGTGAACAAGTAAGGTAGGGGCTCTTCGATTAGGCGAACCAGTCCAACTAGGCCAAAATACAACCGTCCACTCCTTTTCACGGCTTTAGCAAAGCTTAAGTCCCCCGGTCCAGTCGTTTTTTAAGGGCAGAGGGTTTAGAACCTGAAGATGAAGCTGCTGGTGAGGCTTTAGTAACAATTGCAAATCCAAATCATATAAATAAGCAAGCACGAAAGAAAAGAAGGCAACCAGGAGAAGGAGCGAAGAAAGAGCTCGCGCGTAACTAGCGAAACAAAGCACTCAACCATAGGGTAGCAACTAAACTAAAGGAAGATGGAATTCCAAAAGAACAGGTCCTGGAATCAGTCAGTCAATAGTGAAAAGGAGAAAACTGCTCAGCTTGTCCCGCCATTCTTCTGGATACAATTAGAGATTTATCCGCTGGTATTTCTCAACAGGAGCAACATTTCCATCTGGATAATTTGATGAATCCTATTATTCTGAATCCAGATGTTAATAATTTGGTGGATCCTGTGGGTATGGATGTTGGTCAACCAGAAAACCAGCCGATAACGCTGTCTCATTTTGCGTCCGATAAGATTCGGAATGCGATTGCGAAAAGCATTGATAAATTAATGGCGGATCATCATTTTCCCTTGCCATAAAATTGGACATATAATCACTTGACAAAAGGATATTATTGGAGAACCGGCGGGGTACACTCCAAATCTGCTTACAGGGGGGATTGGGTTGTTTTCAATCTATTTGGTTGAGTTGGAAACTAAAATATCATAAGTAAAGGGATTCACCCATTAACTAGACGGGCATACGGTCTCGATTATTTCGAGACCTTTGCTCCTGTTGCCAAACTTCACTCTATCCGCGTTGCGTTGTCCTTTCCATTGCAGTTAACAAAGACTGGCCTCTTCACCCACTTGATGTCAAGAATTCCTTTCTGTAATGGAGAGATTCAGGAAGAAGTCTTTATGTTACCGCCACCTGGATTCATACCACAGGGGGATAAAGGGAAAGTATGTCGATTGAAGAAGGCTATATATGGATTGAAGCAGTCCATTGACTAAGAAGAGGGCCTGGTTCGAAAAGTTTAGCAGTGCTGTACAAGAGTTTGGTTTTCAAAGAAGTCATGCAGATCATTCTGTATTTGTCAGGAAGAGAAAGGAGGGGACTACTGTTCTAGTGGTTATGTTGATGACATTGTCCTTACGGGGGATGATGTCGAGGCAATAAAAAAGTGGAAGGTACATTGTTGTAAGGCCTTTGAGATCAAGGATATGGGAACTCTGAAGTACTTCCTAGGAATTAGAAGTTGCTTACTCAAAAAGGGGATATATCTTTCCCAGAGGAAGTATGCTGTTGAGCTTTTGAAGGAGACTTGTTTTGGGGGAGCCAAGCCTGCGGATACCCCGAAGGAACAAAATCATTGTCTTTGTTCCGATCAGGGAGAGCTCCTAAATGATCCTGGTATGTATAGAAGACTCGTGGGTAGGGTAGACTTATCTACTTTACTATCACCAAACCGGATCTTGTATATGCGGTTGGTGTCCTTAGTCAATTTATGCACTCTCCACTTCTCTCTCATCTCGAAGCTGTGTACATAATTCTGCGGTATCTTAAGTCGTCTCCTGGGAAAGGTCTTTTATATACCTCTTCTACTCTTATAATAGACATCTTCTTCTTTCTGCCTATGAAGATGCGGATTGGGCCGGCTCACCGACGGATAGGAGGTCTACGAATACGACTGGATACTGCACATTTTTTTGTGGAAATCTTGTGACGTGGAAGAGTAAGAAGTAAACAGTTGTCGCACGGTCGAGTGCAGAAGCAGAGTAAAGAGCAATGGCTCACACTGCTTATTTGGCTGAAAACCTTACTAAGTGAGCTTGGAGTTGAGGTGTCTCATCCTATGAGAATGTTCTGTGATAATCAAGCAGCAACTCACATTTCCTCTAATCCGCTTTTCCATGAGCAAACAAAGTAGCCTTACCTTATTATTAGAGAAGGGCATTTTGTTCGTGAAAAGATAGCCATGAAAGCTAATTAGACTCCATATGTGAAGTCTGAAGACCAGTTGGCTGACATCTTTACTAAAGCTCTTAGGAGAGATCATATGCGCCACATTGCATCCAAGCTGGGCATGATATATATCTATGCGTAAGCTTGAGGGGGTGTTGAGAGAGCGTTATGTTGTACTTTTAGTTGAGGGTAGATTAGACAATGCACTCGCGTCTATACATACGATATGATGTTCTTCCTCCTATCCTAATCTTACACCACTTCAACTTCTGTTTTCCTTCCAGGAAGAAAAACCTAGCTTTCATCTTCTGGTCCAAAGACAAAGGCAGGAGCTTTCCAGAGAGTTACTTACTCATAAGAGAATGCTACTACAGGGAAGGGGGAACTTTTTATAGAGGAAGGGATTCGTGTACTGATTGCTTGCCTTAGCTTCCTTCTAATGCTCGAACTACACTCTAAAATTTCCCACCGCAAATAATAAACTGAGTCGCTAAGCGCCGAATTGCCCTTCTGTCATTCTTATCAGCCCCTTTAGGATATGATATTCACTTCGCTCTATGAAATTCCATATGTCGGTGTACCTAGGCAATTCCCCTGTGTCTACATCAGTGACGGCCCTCCTACCACTGGCTTGAAAAACATTAGCTTGATTGAACTGCTTTTGACGTACTTGCAGGATATAGTGAAACTGCCTCTCCTCCTGCTTCTATCGCTTCTATCAAAGCAGCTCTATTTATATCCCCATCCCCTGGGAAGCCTTCGTTAGTGCTCTGACCTGGCACGGGCTGCCCCGAATGGATAAGTAGTGGGTTCGTACAAGGTAGCATCATATGGGGAACCCTATTGTTTCTTTCTTCTGTCCCCGATATTCTAATGATCTGATCCGATTTTGCCTCTCAGCTAGCCCCGCTCCATCCTTCGGCCCTTCCCCTTCTTGCCTAATAATTATTGCTTCAAGTTCACTTGCCTTTTGCAATTCCACAAATTTCGTGTAGTAATTCGGGTTGTTGATCTACCGAACTCGAAATGGCTTTCTCATATCGGGGCGTTCCGGTGACGTTCGATCGCGGTACCCCGCTGCATAAAGCACTACAATTGGTTTTTCAATGGCAAGTGCCGGTCGTCGAGTGGCTGAACCAACCCCTACGGCGGATCCACGTACTGATGAATGCCATCCATCCTTTATCGAGTAGCCTTGACTATTCTAAAACCCTTGCTGATTAGATAGCCTGAAAAAGATCGACCACGATTTTTATTTCTGACTGCCTATGCCTCTAACGATGCATCGGGCAAACTGTAACTAGGTGCCCTACTCCTACCCCCCCTGTTCTCACCTTCGTCTCAGCTGCCTCCTCTCCAGCTTGCTCTATTACCTATGCAATCACAGCTCAGTAATGGACTGGTGAACTAAAATGGAACGCTGCTGGGAGAATTGCGACTGATGAATCGCGATCAGCCGCTGATTCCCTTGCCGTTAGATCCGTGCCTCAAGACTCTGCTACTGGGACTCGGTCGGAAGAATCTACTGCAGCCATCTTTACCCACCTTTATGAATTCTAACCTCAACCAGCCATGACAAGGCCGAATTTATTAGAACCCGTTGTTGTTTAGAAAGACCGGGAGCTGGGAAGGACGCTCACTCATACTGACAGAAGGCATTTTTAAAGATAGCGGACAAGCAGAAGAACAAATACACTGGTTGGTAGCGCTAACGACCTCCATAGCATAAGGGGGGGAAGTGGACGTTTCTTCTGATCAATCAAGTGCCCTTCCCTGGGAGGGTGAGAATAACTAGTATTGGTTCTGTTTCTTTCATTGAAAAATCAATGTTTTGGAATAATATAGTATAGTGTTTAAGCTGCGTTTACTACAAATGGGCTGAGCCCGGATCTCATTAGCTTGGCCCCAACCGGAGGGACTAGAAGGGGGAAATAGCCAGGCGCCAGAGAACCAAGCTCGCTCTCACTACTTATGGATAGACGTGGGTAGGATAATAGGTTGGCCTCCTGTTGAAGAAAAAACACTCTCGACGAGCCTTGACCGGGCGGGGTAGGCAGAAGTTGATCCGGTAGATCGACTAGCAGTTTCAGCTACTGCTCGTGATAATGATTTTGCTTATTCTCTTCTCACAACGTGCCTAGCTATTATGTTCTGACTCATGCATTTGCCGGTAAAGCACGTCCAAAGTGATTCGCGCTTCCAAAGAAAGAAGGACGCCCGCCTTCAACTCATCATATGGCTATGCTTATGCGCGAGAACTTGTGTACATACAATCATGAAAGAGCATTTCGAGATGGAAGCAAATACTAACTTACAATGAAATCACAGACTCAGTAACTCTCAAGGCAAGGTAGCCCAACTTCTTTCGCACCGCTTTCACAGCCCAAGAGAGAGCTCAGCGAGGCAAAAGATTTAAGACTAAGCCTTGGGTTATTATGGGTCACTACCTCTTAACCTCATAGTAAAGAAAGGGAAGTCCGTCCATCGGCAGACATCAGACATGGTGGTCGGCATCTTCATAAAACCTCTTGTTCACAGGGGCATCAGCCGAAGTAATTTTCTCAGCGACGATGGCTACATAAGAAAGAAAATGAAATTCCAACATGTGGCACAGGAGTAAAGGATTGTTTGCTTCCAAGTCGATTGCATGTATGATTTTCCCGATTGGAATTCTAGAAATTTACCTTTTCCGGACTTAGAGAACAGAAATAAAAACAGGCATAAGTCCCCGGGATCTTGGTACACTCAAGCAAGTACAAAGGAATTTTCCACTGAATTAAGGAAGGTTTCATAGACAGAGGATCAAAGCAATTGAGAACGATGCGACTCAAAAGAGCTTCCACTGACCCATAACCTGGATTTGGCAATAAAGGAAGAAGACGGTAATGAATAAAGTCAATCGACGGCACGAAACTCATGCACTCAAGCACAGCTGATGGGGGGGGGTGACCAGGACCAGAGAGAAGGGGATATCTTTACACTGGAGGAAAGAAAGACTCAATCAATGGGTACGAGGTAATGATATTACTACAATGGACTGACTACGGAGACTTTTCTAGATCAAAGTCTTGTGGCGTTTCATTGTCTCGCGTTCAATTGAAATTTTTGAGTTGCAAACTTGGGATTTTACGGTGGATTTCCGTTTTGCGACCCCTGAACTCCTGGCATTTACCTAATTAACATTTTATTAAAAGACATCTCTATTCAAGGGAATTTTTTACTAGCCGATACCCACGACAACCTGCATCAACCATCAGTGATGTCCTTTAGACGACTTTTGTTGTGTTTAGTCGTAGCACCACTTCACTAAGTGATATAGACGGTATTCTTTTTATAGCAGGCGAAACGGCATTGAATAGAGATGACTTGCTGGATGTTCATCCCTAGCAAATGTGGCTAGGGCTGCAAATGGTTTGTACTCTAAAGGTGTGTGTTAATGTGAAGATACTTTTTTTTTCCGAAAGTGGGGGGAATAGCCTAACTGGAAGCGCCCACTGGCTTAAGATCTTGTGAAAAAACCTGTGACGATCGATCTTCAAGCATTGGAAAAATCCAAATAAATGGAGGGATCGTCCCCTTTTCTTTTCTGGATGCGGGAGGGCTTTCGTACCAAACCTGTGGCTGAATGGTTAAAGCATTCCTTGTTCTGACCGCAGCACCCCGCCTATTCTCCATGAGCCATGTGGTACTACAAGTTATAAATCTGTCCCTAGGATTGAGAGCAAGCTGTAAACCCACACAACTAGTAGACAAGACAAAGCCGCTTTTATTTTATAGGAAGATGAGCGGAAAGCGCACTCAACGCCAGGTACGTCTGCCCTTCATCAAGCTTAGGTAGGCTCAAGCCACTTCCACTTTACCTAAAGTGTGATGTGAAGACAATTCTTTCAATAGGCTTCAGTCTCCCCCAGGAGTGATCTCTTTTCGAACATAGGGGCGCGCAAACGCTTTAAAAACTCTAGTAGCGACTAGCTCACTAGCCGATAGAGATGCTACCTCAGCAGCGGAAAAAGCAGCCTAATACTAAAGGATGAAAAGCAAGAAGCGGAGCTTTACGAAGCGAGCAGCAGACTAGCTTACGCCTTGCTAATGACATAAGTCAAAAGACCAGCTTCAAAGCCATCCCACAAATTCCGTCTAAGATAATAGGCCTAAGCCTTCCAGAGAGAATTCCCTATTGATAGACTTGCCGATAACCTTTGGCTAATAGATAGACATTATTAGTCTGAACCCCATCTCTCCTCCCTTCAGTTCAGGGCTTCTTCCATCAGGTCATTCTCTGGGGTAAAGTCTGAAGATAACTCATCTTCAACCTTTGCTGATAAAGAAGGAATTTCTCCTGGAATGGTACTATAAAAGGGAACCCAATAACCTCGATCTCCGAACCAACTTACCGACTGGACGAGAGACAGAGTCCGCCCGGAAGGTAAGCTACTACTGGAACTCAAAGCGGGGTAAACATTGCATGAGGGACCACAAGACAAAATAAATGGAAAGCGTACCTTACGTTGGATGGAGAGACGGACAAAGAGAAAAAGAAGAACCAATGTTTCCAGTCGAAGAGGCGGGCGCATATAGCTTATTCTAAGTATATTATGAAACAGGTTACCCGGACCTATAAATAGCCCACGGACGTTTTCAACCCAATCAATCTTTTTGAAGCCTTCACTTCACCGTTGAGCGCTTAGTCCCGCCAGAAGGAAATTATAAACTTCTTACCAACGCGGATTAGTTCTTAAGACTGCTCCGCTCACTAGGATACCGTCTTACGCGGTACCCGGTCTCAGACCGGACAGAACAAAACTACTCTCTAGCTCCTTCTATAGCTAATCGAGGAGAAGTTCTCTAGACATCCCTGGTTGTTACCGTTTTAGGAAGTCAACTCTTGCCACTCCTACCTCTGGTTATCAGGCCAAAATAACCTCGATTTTGGTTCTCAATAGAGGGGAATTAGTAATTCTCTATTGAGGGGAATTAGTAAATGCCATAAGATCCCGTGCTATCGGAGATCTAGGCACAAGCTCCCATCCATACTAAGTCTTAGCCTCTTCTCCATACAAAAAAAAGGGTGTTAAGCCAAGCCCGTGGTCGACTTCAACGAAATTCGTTACATTGCCCCTACTGAATATGACTATTCGGTGAGTGCTGTGATCAGGGATGTCCAGTGGAACTTTAATGATATTGTTACTTCAATACCCGCTGCTCTCCAGGAGAGAATTCGGGGAGTACATCTTAAACTCTATAGCCGGGGTCATGATACTCTTCGATGGTTTGGTTCTTCCTCTGGGATAAAAAAGAGATAGAGGCGGAGCACTTAGAAGAGCTCAAGGAGTGCTTAGGCGTCTGTCGCACGACTTGCCGCTGGTCAAAGAATCTTTCACTTCCCTTCGGGGACCGGCCATAACCTTGCTTTCAGTCCCCTTTAAGCAAGTCCTCATCGTCGTCTTAGTCACTTTCAGACGAACTAGTCTTCTATCTTAAGTAGGGTAGCAGCTAAGATTAACTAAAAGGACTCTCCTCCTCCCACTTAACAAAGGGAATACCGTCTTAGTCTATTTGTGTGGAGGGCAGCTTCACAAACTCTTCTCTATCTCCAGTGACCGATGGGCCCTTAAGGCAATCTGCATATGATCGGGTGGCCGCACCAGCAGCAAGCTGCTTTTGTCGACTCTCTTCAGCTGGTACCAGAAACGGGGAAGGCTTCTTCATCATCTGCGTCATCTGGTTGTAGTGGAAAGGGAGCGGGGAAGGAGCGCAGGCTGGGGTCGGGCTAGTATCTTTTCTTTTTCTACGCGCAAGGTAACAAGACAATCATTGAGCAAGTGATCTCTTTCCATAAGTGCCTTTTTGGGGGTTTCCCATTTCCCAATAGTAAAGCTCCTAAAGCCAAGCTTATTTAAGTTTGACCTGAAATAAAGTTTCAGTGCTGCCCACTTTTTTTTAATTTGATTGTGAGGCAATCCTCAAGCAAGCTTTAAGTGATAGGGGGGGAGTAATTTTATGAGTGTCTCCCAGTCCCTCTTTACCAGTAGTTTCTAAGATTCTAGAGATGGACAATAAAGCTAAGGAGGAAATTTTTTTTCAATGCGGGACACACCCTTTTTCATGCATACGCATACATTAGGATCCTCGGAGTAAACGGGGTCCAAGCAAGAAAGGCATTAGGAGTGGATCTGAACCCGGACGACTGGGGGGGAGATCTGACATATCGGTATGAAGCTTTTAGTTGGAGGCTGAGCATTAGATCAAGAGAGTGCATTAGCCTATCAAGACTAAGTCGAAGACTATCAATCCCAAGGTCGGCCTACAGATATCACTTTTAGGTCTCCTTCTTTCCACGCTCCCTGAGAAGTTATTCTGGTTGGTTATTCTTTAGTAATGCATTGGTGCCTGACCCTTTGCAATCAACTTTCATAGGTAAACCTTTGACGCATCTCTGAAAAAGCAAATCTCAATGCTTCTACTGCTCCCACCTGCGACCCGGTCGTTCTTATTGTCTCTGGAATCGCTTTAAAAGCGGATTTAGTCTTCCTTTTCTTTTCCATTGAGTGTTAAAGTTCCGCACCTGTGCGGGATTGATTTAGCTCAGAAGCGCCCTCTCTTTCACAGCCGAGGAGTGAGTTTTCATCGATGAGCTTAAGTAAGCGTTTTTGACTACTACACTTTGTTGATGCAACGAACTCTTTTTATTCCACGAGCAGACACCTTTCGAGAGAGTCTTCCAAACCTCGGCTTGCTCTTTTGACCTACCTTGAGAAGGGAAATTCCTACGAGATGATTAATGAATGTAGGTCAGATCTCTATAATTCGCAGTAGGTGTGTATGCTCCCCTAAGGCGAGAGCATTTGCTTCTTCTACTGACTCAACCATGTCTTTCTTCATTGACTGCTTCATCAACAGAATCGCCGGAATCAACCGGCTCTACTGAAGCAACTACTCGCTTTGGATCTGCAACTTGAAGATATTCATATAGGCATAGGTAAAGATATGGTCAAAGGCAATCGCAGTGGTTGTTTCACCCCAGAGTATATTCACTCATAGCAGATACAAAGGCAGGAGCAACCAGCTAAGTAAAAGCAGCAGAGAGTAGCTATACGGGGGCAGCAGAGCCCGTTGATTCAGAACCACCTATTTCTCCATAAGGGCCTCGAGCCCCAGGCATAAGTAGGTGAATCCACAAAACCACTAGCAGAGGTGGAGGCACCAGTGATGAAAGCAGTGGAAGAGTCAGTCGCCTTTTCTGGCTTTCGTGATCGAATCGTAGCCAAACCAAAGTCTTTTCCAGGTTTTGAAATATCAGGTTCGAAAGGACCAGGAAAGATCAGCTGTTCGCTCTTCTTCAAGGAGTGAGGGATAAAAAGTACAACATAAATGGTAGTGTACTTTTACTGGTTCAACCAGCTCGAAACGCTTTCTTCATCACAATACAATCCCTCCTCTTCATTTATCATAAGGGCTTTCTACTAAAGAAAGGAAGCCATAGAGAAGAACTAATGGGCAGACCTGACCGCATAAGACTACTGGAATAGAAAAAAGTGAAGGGATTCACTGGCAGTGAAGGCAACCAAGGGAGAGGAATCATTCAATTTACTAGTTCGGGAGCTCATCAACTACACAACCAGACCAAGGTTTGGTGTCGCCCCAAGCTTAACAGATTATTGTCATTCATTCCATTTTGATTATAAAAGAGGGAGTCATGTTTCCCTTTCAGTTAGTGGTAAAGCAAAAGAACAAACCTCACTTCGTCGATCATCGAATGAATAGTGAGTAGCTTCATGGGGACGAGACAGGAAAGATCGTTCTTGACTTGCCTATCCGCCCCCCCATTCCACGGGCATGAACAGCCTTGGCAGTAGATAGACGGATTAGGACTTTTTCCCACTCATACCGGGGTTGCAAAAAGTTTTTTCGTGGCTTCAATAGCAGAAGAAAAGAAGTCCAATCAATGCAGCTTTCGTGGTTCCCAGCCTAAAGATCCTATCCTCTTGCTGCCGGAGCTGTTGATGGCACGGGCAAGCCAGTTCATGAATGAATGGCGAGTTTTCTATTTACTATCAGATCTTTCCAGCGAAGGAAGCTTCTTTTAGAAGGCCTTGAAAGGCAATTGCTACCGGTGGGGAAAAAATTGAATCAACGGCATCGAATGCAAGCTCTGAGAAAGTTTTATTCTTATTGTTGGACTACAACGACCTCACTAAGATTCTTATACTCCTCTTCTTGTCTTGATATCCTGGTTAGGAACATCAAGTTCCATCACAAAATCGGTTCCAGCAGCCCCTCCGCGAATCCATCCAGACTGTAAGCTACCAGTATCCAGAACCCACACAGGGCACTGTTGGTAGGTCCAATTTGCACCAAGGTCATAACACTTCCAAAGAATTCCAAAGCGGTATTGATTAATATAATATACCTCTTTAGGCTTCCATGAGGTCTGACAAATGGGCTGATTGAAGAAATCGGATAGATTCACATCCCGCTTCATCTTAAGAAGATGATACTCCTTGATCCACCGGAGCCACAGCAGCATCCACTGATACAACAGTGTTCTCTCCAGGTGCTCACGTTGCGCATCTGTGACCATGTCATCCGGGAACATAGAAAGTTGTTCTGGTTCAAGTTCCGCGAATAAGCACTCAACTATTCTTCCCCTCAGGTAGGGATTGAGAGGCTTTCCTCTTCCAATCCACCACTCTAAAGGTAGTTCCTGACCTCCAAATGGTTTCTGAACTGCTGCCTTAAGTCTTTCCCATCTTTTAGATTGGACTGACTTAAGACGAGCACGAACCCTATACCCCGCACCTCCCAAACGCTGAAGTACACTTATATTCTTAATATTGTACTTAGCGCTCAGTTGGCATAGACCAAGGGTTGACCTACACATTGTTAGAGCCTTAAGATAAATTGGAGACAGGTCAACACTTAGACCATGAGTCCAAAATCTCTTGGCAAACTCAAGGGTCCCGTTATCAGAAATCAATGATTTTGATAATGATATAGGGACTTCCAAGAGAATCTAACAATTTTCGATATTCAGTTGCAACTAGGGAATCACAGATGACAACATCGTCACCTAAGATAGCATAGTCCAAAAAGGGAGTATCTTGATTCGGGTAGACTTGAAGTGCTGCTAACCATATTATATAATGGTGCGAGAGTGAGAAGAGTGACCAAGAGCCGTAATAGCCCAGTGCCTGACCAGCTAGGAATTGAACTTCAACAGGTCTCCTAACCAAAGGATGACCTAGATAGAAGTAATTCAATCCTAGAGCACCATTGACGATGGAACTCGCAAGTGTGGGACCCCAAATCATAGACATGAGGTCATGAATCACACTGAGAGGCCACCGATCCGTCGCAGAAGAGAGATCAAATGAATAAACTTTATAAAAAAAATCTCTTTTCACGCAACCTATACAACGGGCGGGTCTGATCAAACGTTCCATCACAGGGGAGGGGGGATAAAACCAGCATCGCCCCATCATGGACTGGTCGGAGCAACCTCTGCTTTAGGTAGTTACCTATAGCAAAGATCCTCCTTTTACCATTACCCTCTATCACTTGACACAATCGACCAGATGTCAGCCAAACTGACTGGTAGGCAGGAAGGAAGGGAGGCAAAATGATAGCCTACACTCTTCTCATACCAATCCAAGTCAGAATTAGCGAAACTGGTATTCATCTTATCATGTGGATATAAAATCCGATGATAAAATAGAATACAAGGAGAGAATACACCTTCTGGAATTGAATGAATTTTATTAATATTCCAAGCGAAGGCTGCGATCTCATGTTTCAAATCCGCGAAAATATTCGCTGGATAACATGGGGCCTCATCCTTTGGAAGGATAACAGACTTGGGAGACCGAGGAGGGGCCTTTTCCCGAAGCTGCTTTCCACCATTGGAGTACTCTTCCAAGTCGGTTCCCATCTCATTCCCTTATTCAAAGGAATGGAGGTGATCCAAGGAAAATACCGAGCTGAAAGTACCGGATAGGATTCTTTAATCCTACCAAGTACCTCTTTTAGACTATCCACCTCCTCAGTCGGAGAAGTAATGCTCTTGAATGTAGCTTTGCTCACTTTAGCAGCTAATTCAATGAGCTTACTCAATCCAAACAAATAACGATATAATAGAACAAGTCTATAAGCTTCCTCATCCCGCCGAAGAATCTTCCAGCAGATCTTCTTAGGAATGATTCTAGGTAACCCGGATCGCGTCAGTGAGACTGGAACAGAAAGAACCTCATGCCGGTCAAAAGAACCAGCATAGTGTCGTTGTAACGACACCCAACATTGCTTGAAATATAGCGCAACTGTAAGGAGGTTAGTTTTCCGTTTCAATTGGAAAACCCTTTTCACCAAGTCGACTGCACAGAGTCCAACTTCTACTGAAAGGGAGGAGGAGATTACTAATGAGACCCGAAGAAAGAGTCCCTTTAGTAATCCAGTGTGTTCAAACACACTGCGCCAAGAAAATAGAGGAACCCTCTCTGCACTTAAAAATCAATTTTTAATCATTTTAACTAAAATATTTATATTAATAGGCAATTAGAAAGTCCCTCGATCCTCTTCTCTCCTTAACACCTTCCACGAAGGAAGGTGAGGGGAGGCGCCTGCGCTCCAAGTCCAGGACATGAGAACAATTTAAGTAATTGAAAAGTTGTTCACATGAGAAGTAGTGGATCCTATATAGGAGGGATTATTAGTTTCCTAATAACCTCTCTCCACCAAGAGCCGTGCTTCAGATGGCAACACAGCTATCTGAACACAATTCTATGTGCTCAGAATAAACCGTGAGACGGAGCAGGAATTACTCCTTCCACCCAGGGAATGAGACCCTGGATGGTGCCCTCCAAATCTGCTTACAGGAGAAACTACACCTGATCTATTTATTGCTCATAATGAAATCAAAGGGCGTAGCAAATGGGGTAGCTATTACGCTTCGTGCGTAGTAAAGAGAAAGGAGAACTCTTCCGTTGGTTACTACCTTAGGGCGTTCCGCCTTAGAGTGGATCCAAGGTACGGGAAAGACAGGACCATACCTGCTTCCTTATCTTCTTATTCCCCCATTCCGTGGATTAGTTCCAACATCAAGACCGGTGGAGGAGAACTCAAGTCAATGCGCTTACCAACTCCTTATTGACCTTCAAATCGATTATCTGGACAGGATAAGAGCAAATGAACCCCCCTCCCTATTGTCTATTCCTCCTCCTGGCTTACCGCCGGTGGGCATGAACTAGACCTGTTCTCAACGCTATCTATTGGTGCTTTCGGCATAGGAAGTCTCACCGGTTGATCCAGCACCTTGCTAAGCATCCATTTCTGTTCCATAGCCATAGCCTTGTGTAGTTCCAGCTGATCCAGTCGATTCATAAGTTTCAAGCCCCTTTTCCTATATACACGCCACCCTCCCTTCCTTGGTTGGAGCTATGTATTCACCTTCGCTTCCATTCAGTTCAGTTTACGGCAATTTACACACTGCCATTGGCCTGAGCCAAGTAATATCTTGCAATAGAGATTTGCATAAGCTCCACAATTTTTAAAACGATAGGGATCACGCTGTATTAGTTGAGGACCTGGTGAAATCTCCCTCCCAGGAGAAAGCAATGCCCCAAAACCCAAACTGGCTACATTTGCTAGTTTCTTCTGTTTCAACATCTTATAAGCTGAGAATAAAACACATACATGGTGAATCCCCAGCAGGCATCGAGTCCTCTACAGCATCGTGAACCTGGTGCAGCATGCCCCATTTGAAAAATGGGAAGGTGAAGATGCGGGCAAGCATGAACCCGACGAGAAAGCAACTGTCTGAGGAGTTGCCGGAGAAGTCCGAAAAGGCACAGCAGCAGGCCGGCGAAGTAAAAACAGGAAGACCAGGAACTTAGAGACCATATGGGACGATGGATTGCAGGATTCTATACCCACATTTTGAAAAGTTCTGTTAAGTTCTTAGTAGTAGCAATCGGCGAGCCTTTCTTCTTTTACTTCACATAACTTTTCGGACATGCTTACTTCATCTTTACTGATATTTGATGCATACACCTGTGGTGCTGGAGTCCAATTTCTTTCTTGTATTGGACTTGCCTACATATCCAGTTCAACCTCGGAATCAAGCCCATTATGATAAGGAAGCAGCCTCTCTTTCTGTTGCCGGTCAGCCTCAAAATGTAATGGCTAGCTCGGATAAGAGCACTTCAAGCTATTCAAATAGATCCAGTCCAGAGAAGTGGTGTCTTACTGGGTCGGCACTTCAAGTTCTTTCCCCCGACACAGCTTGCTTGGAAGCCATGGAAAGTTTTTATCCTGATTGTACTGGTTCCCGGCAAGCATTAAATAAAAAGGTCTATCCTCCGATTCTTCAAATTTCTGTGCTTAACAACATCTCCGCCCTAGTTTTTCCCCTACGAGATGTTGTTGAACAAATGGAAAAATGGTAAGGTGATGCACGATGCTCCCACCTGCTTGAATTGAAAGGCAGAGCTAAAATCGAATCAATCAAATAAGCAGGCCGTTAGCGCATAAAATCATTTTCAATTCAAGATGGTTATTCCCAACTCTAAAAAAAAGAATTCAATTTGAATGCATTATCAACGGTAAGTCCCTGTTATGTTTATGTTATGGGAGGAGGAGCCAAGCCAGCCCCTCTGTTAAGCCAAGAGGCAGAGGAAAGACGGTGATCCACATAGGTAGGACTTGACAGTTAAGCAGTACTGGTCGATATAGTCAATCCTTATGCGGCACATTTAGACTAGTCAATCTAATGGAGAATCTGCCTTACTCGTTGCTTATCCACTATGTAGAACCTATCTCTAATCAGAGTTTTTTATATCCCTCATACCGATACTTCACATACTCGGACTTCACCAGACGGGATTCCAATCTCTTTCTATTCCCACTTCGTAGTCTAATCACTCTCTCTGGAATAGAAGGTCAGGTCAACCCCAACTCAAATATGAAATATTTTTTTGTCCTTATAGAGAAGAGAGTTTATGTCATCGAGAGCCTATGCTGAGGATTGGATTGTTTACTTTGGTCCTGTTCTTCATTCATTTCCTTTGACCCAGTGGTTTACTATCCGGACTTGCTAGCCTAACGAAATAAAATCATCAATACTTGGGCAAGTTGACCCATACTATTGCAGTTTCTCCTACAGCTGCTGGCGAGCTACTCTTGAGACGGAGCTGACTTCCTAACCGGCTAGACGACTTACTCTACAAAAACGGCAGAGTATGTCGGGCAAAGAAAGGCGTCTCGCGGTCCTTCATGACGCCAGAGTTTGATTACACTTTGGAGTTGATCAAACTCTGGCTCACCTAGAAAGGCATTCTTATTGGCCCAGGATAGAAGCAGATGTCCAACGGGGATAGGTTGTGTGTGCTCTATGCAGCACGTCGAAGCCGTCCAACAGAAAGTTGGGGCTTTATCAGCCCAATACCTTCCTTCCTGGCTATGGGAAAATAGATTTCGTAGGACGATTGCTCTATCTCAACAAGGGAGGGGGAATAACTACGTTTTTGTCGTAGTCGACCTTTTGGATTCTGATTCAGTAAGATGGCCATTTTGTACTAGGGAGATCAGCCTAGAGGGGTCAACCTAGCCTGGCGGAGAGTAAGGCTAGGTTTTAGTGTTTCCTATAAGAGTAGGCGGGGATGCCGCTTTTACTTTGTTTTTATTACCCTGGGTTTAGTTTATCTGTTCCTATTCTCTTTTTCTACTTATCTATCTATCCTTACGAGGGCCTCCCTCTGTCTGATTTGATTCACCACCGGGGGTTCGGGTTTAGAATCCTAGTAAATAAACTCTTCTATAGAAATAGAGCGTGGAAATGCATATAGAAATACCAAGGCGTCCTTGGACAGGGATAGCGATCCTGAGACAGAGCCTGCGTCTTCGTAGTTTGTGTCATCTCGTCGACCATTAATTCAATCCGTAAACCTCCGCTGGAACTTCAACCCTACTTTGACCTAGTCTGATAGCAGCCCTTTTTGCTTACCTGTGCGAGTAACTTTCCTCATGTGCTTGTCGGATCGGAGAAAACATTGCATTAGTAGATCCATCCCATGTGATCGGTTATTCATTCAGTGCAATAAGAGGGGCCCATAACATTATTATTATAAATTAATGTTTCATTTATTAATAATAATAATGTTTCATTTATTTAACTAAGGCAGACTCTTAGGAAGAAGACATTACATAAGGTATAAGGGAAAGAGATAGGATTGAAACTGGAAGACCGAGAGACTAGATCGAAAGCTTAAGCGCTACGGGGATGCGCATCCAAAAGGAGAAAGATTACCTCGCTTAGAAAGACATAGCACAATTGATTAAAGAGCTGTCCAATCTAATTAGATATCGGTAATACGATTCAAAAAAGAAGGAGAATTCAATTACTAGAGGACTGAGTCACAAGGCACATTCCCCCGCTTTCACTTACATTAGTCCGAGTCGAGGAAAAGAAAAGGAGATTACTGCGGGTCAGCCGGTAAAGAGTCTCAAGGAAAGAAAAAGGCATTGTCCCCTTAGCCTTAGCCGACTTCGACCAAACAAAGATAGGAAGACTTCGACTAAGTCCTCTTGACGACTAAAAGCCAACAATCCCAGGGTTTATAAAAGTTTGGAGATTGAAATCTTAGTTGTTTAGCTTAGGTCCATCAATCAATCTCTCATAAACCCCTAAGCGGAATCTATTAAGCTGAATCCATATGGGGCCGGCAAAAAATTCCTTGTAACGCTCTAAGAGGGTAGTGAGGCTTAGATTCCATAGAGTTCAACCTGCATTGGGCTTTAGTTAAGCCTACATCCATTTTAGTAGAAAAGGATCTTTTATGTAGCCCAACTCATAGAGAGTTCTGTCACTTGGTCTGAACCCATTTCTTCTATTCCTATGATTGTTCAGTGATGGGTTTTCTCCTTTTAGGATTAGGTTTCTATCCCATATCGTGTTGTGCTAAGCTCATTTCTCTTATTAGGTCTTACCTTTTGTACTCTGTGGACGTTAATATATTGCATACCCTGCAAGTCATTCATTATCCACACATGTCATACATCTTTCATATAGGATGATCTTAGAAAGCACCTAAGTGTTGGACATTTGCATGATACAGGTAACCCATAGCCTAGAAAGAAGCAGGCAAATCGCTCTAGGTAAAAAACCTAGAGCCTCGGAAAACGACTTTATAAAACGAATACTGCAGATCGACATCGGGGGTGGCCAAAACCTAGGCTGTGACACTTCCTGTTGAGTACAGTACACAATGTTGACTTGAAGTTCGTTTACACAGTATGAGAAAGACAATTATAAAGAATGGGACTAAGCAACTTTTTTAGATTTCATTCTTTAATATAACATCAACATAACAATAACATTATAAAGCGATATAGGCATTTCTCCCATCCATCAACCGAGAAAACCGCCTGCGTTACACTAAAAGTTCACGCGCTTTTTTTTTTTATTCAAAACAAACACCTCCACTATACTAGTTATGGAGGGGATTCGGACCGGATGGAACAAGGCGCTTCGAACCATATACTACTGTTGCTGGAATGAAACGCAGCCTCGGAACAGAATTGGGCCCTGATGGTGGAACTGGCATTTTTTGAGGGAAGAAAGCGGCCCCCTTTTTCGGCGGAGTAGGCAGCATCGCTTTCCCTCGTGTAGCTATGATGCCATTCAGAAAGAACACAAGAAGAAGAAAAAGAAAAAGCAGTATTTCGCGGATTCTTGCCATCACTGGAAAACAAATTGAGCTGTAGGCATCAAGGTAAGGGGCCGGATTATATACTGCTGCAGAAGCGGAATCGGGTTTCAAGGTAAGGATAGCGTGATTGGCCGATTGGTTGGAAGGTAAGGATAGCATGATTGACTGGTTGCGGGTCCCTTGGATCATGGGCCACAGCTATTTGGGTTTAGACCGCTGAACATCATTTGGATGGGCCGAGGTTATATGGGCTTAGGCCTTTTTTTTGATGGCTGTCATTTTCTGGGCTATTTGGATAGATTCAGATCCTTTCATGTAGTAGAGTCTTTGATGGGCTCGGATCCTTTTCATGATTTCATGTGAGGACACCTTTGGCGGGCTTTTCATTTTGATAGATCCAGGATTTCTGTGCGATATCGATCTCGAATAGCTTCTTTCCGGCAAAGCTTACCAATCCTACACTCCTTTCTCCTATTCTTTGTTTGGTGGGACGGACAGCCTGAGAGCTGAGTGAGGACCTTCTTTGAGATGCTCTTTTCGCAAAAGACTCCCTCCTGTAGCTTATTGCGCTCGATCTATATCCTGCCTAAAAAACTCGATTAAGCTCTTCTTCTTACACACAGAAGGTTTTTGCTCTCGTATTGCGGGTTTTCCACTTCGTTCAGTTACATTAGGGCTCTACCCAACTCTACCTTGGTGATTAAGTTCAACTTTAGTTGGTGTGAAATGAGCTGATTCTAGGGTAGGAGGTCTTGTCGGTATGGAACCTACCTTTCCGGAGTGAAGGATTTTTTTCCTATATATATTCGATTTTGGTTTAGAGTCGAGTGATGAAGCTTATGATTCTGCCGTTAGTGAGAAGCAAGTCAACTCTATAGCCCTAAACTAAAGGAGCAGGTCAAGTTCGTTCAGTTCAGCCACGTAATTTATCCCTCAAGCTGAACTGCCAGTCCAGCAAAGATCGTAGTTTTATCCTTAAGAGCAAGAGGTTCAAACTGAGATGTTGAAGCACGCACCCTTTATCTTATGCTATGGGTAAAGAATCAAAGGCAAGGAGCCAAACCCAGTTCTTTTTAGGAAGCAACCTCGAAAACATACGACTATCTAACAGACTAGAGGAATTGAGTCGTTCATTTCGGTCTAACTTCGTTACTGTACCCCGGTCTCACTCCGATAGCGTACTATCCTAGACCTCTGTCTATCCCTCCATTGAGGTCAAACCTCTCCATTTACCCGTTGTTTGTCGGACCCGATTTCGTAGACAAGTGTCTGTCTGCCATTTCACAAAGGAACTCTGCCCTCTCGTCACGCTTGCCGACAACCCGCTTTCTATCCCCCGAGCACTCAGTGGATGAAGAGGAAAGCGTATCAGATCAAGCCTTCGAAGCAGCCCATTCCGTCGATGTCGTACAATCAGTTCTTTCTGTCGAGTTCCATTCCTTGATGAAACGGGAAAGAAGGATCCACCTTATTCACAACAACAGCACTTCTTCCACGAATAGGTGTTCGCCATGGAGAAGTAAAATATGAAGAAGTCATTTAATCAAATCAGCACGAGGATATCTAGAACGGCTGGAAGACTTGTGGTGGTCCCTAAGAAGCCCACCCTCCTTCAAATCCAGATCGGAAAATAGCGTTGATTGAGATGCAGCTCTTTGATCTCCACTTGGGTCTGCAGTTTCACTCGTTGCCGAAGACCTTGAAGCTGCTCTACCTTTCGGCATTGCAAAAAAGTTTTTACAAAGCAGAGTGAAAGGTACCACATCTCTTTATGGGCAGAGGGCGGGCATAGAACAGAGCTTCAAGCTGGCATTACATCGATCCAGGTCTCAAAATCCTATAGATAGGGACAGATTGACAGCAAACAGAGATGAGGAGACGGTGTCAAGTGTAATCATTGACTGAGCTGGACCAGGAACATCAATTAGAGCTCTTTCTTCTTTCCCCTAGCTACAATACAAGAAGAAAACTTCATCCAGCGGGGAAGAGCCATAGCGGGAGAAACCTCCCTTGCTGCTGCCAAGTTGATTGATGTAGTTGCTTATCCTTCAATCCCATCTGTCTATTAGTGAAGGCTCCATCCCATCTTTCGAAGCTCGTGGAAATAAAGTAAAGGACTTATGCTTAGTTAAGACTACGTTTCTTTTATTAAGCTAGCCGAGGAATTCTATTCAATAGTAGCGGCTCTTGACTATTTGCATCTTTCTCTTAGTTGGCACTACCTGGCACTTTCCTCATTAAGAACCTAACAAGAGCACTCGTAAAGGCCGACAAATGGATGGTAAGAGTCTCCGTCTTTCAAGCAGCAATGAGAGCAGCAGTTAGTTAGTTCCTGCACCTCGAAAGGGAGCGAAGTGAGTCCCGGGTAGGATGGACAAGCAGAAGGTGAAGGCAATAGAAGAGTGGGGAGTCCCCGTGACCGAGCTACGATCAGTTCTTGGCCTTTTCTTTTGAACTAATACCGTCGGTTCATCACTGGCACGGACCTTCTTCAAACTGGCCTTTGGGCTTGGGCAAGCGGGGCCTATTGGGTAGAACGGGAAGCTACTTGCTAATCGGGGCTTCACTTCCCAGCTCCGGTCCAAGGCTAGCCGGGTATCCCCCAATATCGTAACCACCATGCTAGCAACAATAGTCTCAGAGCTTGGCTACGACTGTCTCGAAGGAATGCAGAGCTCCCGTAGCAGTGAGCATTCCCGTGAGCCACCCAGAGGCTGGCTGACAGGAAGGCTTTCAAAGAGCGAAGCTAGGGAGGACAGAGCGAGGAACGTAGTGAGAGAACGCAGTGAGGACCCAGGGTCTTCTATGGGCGCCCCGGTCAGCTTCGCGCTCGACAGATCCCTTGTTGAGCATTGATAAAACGCATCATGATGGATGATGATTCATGCATGAATGCTAACTTGACTTTTGTTTGACTTGTCTTTCCACGAAATCAAACAGAAAAGATTCGCGGAATCTACAACTACACATATTGGTGAAATCAAGTGTTGATACATTTGATACCTCGTGAAAGTTCTAGTTTATAACCTGAAAGAGGAGCTATTTGATCTTGTTCACCGAAGCTAATGATTTGAGATCTTCTATCTTCTACCTTAACCGCTTAATAGCAGTCTAGTCTCTTCTGGGTATGAATATGAGCCTTAGCATTAGTGCCTTGGCTCCTAGGACTGATTACAAGGAATGGGATGATGGAAGATAGAGATGACAGCTCTTCCTATGAAAGATTGTCAATACCGGGACATTCATCTAACGATTCAACTATCTCGAAGGTTTGATAATCTTAGTCTGAACTAGCAATGATATGGTGCTTGGAACTATTGAATAGAAAAAGAGAATAGAAAAAAGACTCTAAGTTATTCAATGAATCTACTAAGAGTAAACTAAGAATAAAGAAGAAAACTCGTCTCGTATATTTAACAGAGAAATTAATACTTGATAAAACAAACATAAGAAAAGATGCAACAAATCACTTTCTTTCTCCTTAGCCTTAGTACATTCTAGTGCTAAGGGTTGAAAAACTTGAACTTGGTTGGTGTTAAGTCACCCGTACAGTATCGAAAAGCACATGTGAACCCCGAATAAAGGTACGTTTGAGCGGAGCTATAGTGCTTCGATTCCCTCTTTCGGGTAAGAAGATGTGAATAGAGAAGGCTTCCCCGAGGACTCTCATTTTCTGGCCTCTGAGAGGGAATAGAATCCGACTGCCCCGCACCATGCTAGCATTCGTTCAGAGTCGACAAGAGGAGGTACTCACTTCAATCTACAATCGGCGGTGGGAGCTCTTTGCTTTTGAGTCAAGATATTACGAAGTGGAAACTATTCAATTAAGATAGGAGAAGGCTATTCAGCTGCTCAACAAGACTCTATTAGCTTTGCTTGAGTTGTTGAAGGAATTCACAAGACCCTTCGTAAAGCACTCAAATGACTTCCTAAATGCAGGCACATGACCCTCTCCTCGCTCACAGGACTTGAGAATTCTGTCATGCAAAAGAGTGGTGTCTGCCCTTTGCTTTGGTAAGTAGCACCTGCCTTATTAAGGCCGAAGGGCATGACAGTGTAAAAAAGAAGTCCCCAGGGTGTAGTAAATAGTAAATGCGGTCTTAGTTATGTGCTCAGGATCCATCCACATCGGATTATACCCTAAAAACCCATCTACGAATGACAACAAGTCATTCCAGACTGTGTAGTCGACCAGGATATCGATGATAGGAAGAGGGTAATCATCCTTGGGACTAGCCTCAGATCTTTGTAGTCTACACACATCCCCGTCCTTTCACTCGCTTAACGGTCCGGGGCAACAAGGGCCTGACTCGAATTTCCTTCAGTTGTCACAAGAACCAGATGTAAAAGCTTACAGGCTTAACCTACGACTGCTTATAGAGGGGCTAATACAAGTGTTGGGTATGTGTTCCTATATTGGCATTGAAAACTTTCATTCTGATGTTGTCAACATGGTCATAGATTGAGTTTTTTAGTAATACGCTTTCAAGCCTGCTAGGTAAAAGAAAAGAGGAAAGGGTCGATGTAATTGAGCTCGGAATCAATGCTTATAGCAAGACGATGGAATACACTTGCCTCTGCCCCCTAAACTACTATCTCTTTTCTTTATCCTATATTGTCAACCTACCCTCTTTTATAAGGCAACTTGATGGGACTTGCACTGAAGAGAAGTCAACTTCCTACAATGAAAGTGCCACTGACTGGGCAAGAAAAAATCTTAAGCACGAGCAGTAAGAGTCACTTTCTATGGGTAAGGCTCTACTTTCACATTCTGTTAATGTCAAGTATTCCCTCTGTATAACCCTAACCTCTAGTCTCAAAGTCTGTTAAGTGCCTCTATGGGATTGGGTGCAAGCCCTAATGGAAACCCAAGAATTAGCCGGATATCCTATGGCAGGATAACCTAGAGCTGGATTGCATCCAAATAGAAAAGGAAAAAAACCGCCCAAATAAGTAGCCTCTCTTCAACTCAGCTAGCAGCTATTCCTTTTTCTTGGCGAGAAGCATTCATTCCCACCTATGGCTTGCTACCAATTCAATTAAAGCTCGCTCCGTGGGACTAGGATGGAAGGGCAGTGGCTTGACCCGAGGAGATGAAGGTGATTCTTGTTCCAGTGAATACAACCTATTCTTTGTGACTGCTCTGCGGGCTTGACTTCCATAGTCTAAAAGGCTTGCTCCTTCCTAACCTAAAAAGAGTGTTTATCTCACTTCTTAGGCCAGTTGAACCCGCAACAAAGCCAGCACCGGAACCCGTTGCTTTCGTGGGATCAACTGCTCGTTTTCGACTTGATAATAATAACTGCCTTTGCCTCTATCTATACTTCTGGGGGGCTCGATCTCTATAAATGGATCCGCTATAGCTACTCTCGATATGCTTGGGACTCCGCCTCTTATGGATTTTGTTTTGAATCGAGCGAGATGATATGCTGAAACGGGTGCTAGCTTGAACCGCTATAGAACGAAGCTTAGCCCGAGCCCATATGCCAGAGATTCTGTTGGGTCCGTCCCGGGATGCTCACTACGACCTGGCTTCGGGGCCTTTCCCTACCGTTAGCTTAGCTTGACTTTAGTTATATAAATAACATGTAACTAAAAGTCTTTATTGTTTGTTGTGATTTGGTCAAGTAACAAGTGACATCAATCCTATTCGTGCACAACCTTCCTTTTTGCTACTATGCTCTTAATAAAATCGGCTATTGGGCTTTCTAGTGAGTGTTCCGGGATCGTCTGTTGAACTAGTGGCATCATGATAGGAGGAATGGTTTTCATTCAGTTCCGAAAGTCCCTTGCTTCTGCTTTGGGCCATTGGCCTGTTATGATCTCTTGGCCTGTTGCTTCTGCTTCACAACATGAGGATCCAATAGTGTACAAGAGGGATAGTACCAAGGAATACATCATGGCTTACTTCAAAAGGGTAGGTGGTAACACCAAATCGGCTATAGGATTGGCAAAAACGAAGGGGGTTGACACAGCGACCGAGATCGAACTGTCAACCCTTAATAATATTATTTACCAATTCTGTATAGTTGACAAACAAACATCTTTAAAGCAAGCAAAAAGTGAACTTTTGGACATGTGGAAGCATGTAAAGGAAAGCAATCCTAACTTAAAAACAGAAGGAATTAGCCTAGACAGAGAACCTCGGACTAAGAATTCTTAAAGTATGGGTAGGATGAAGAAAGTCACATTAACCGGAATATACCTTGCTATAGGCACGGCAGAGCCAGCTAACTCGGAGTTGCTACTAGACAGAAGAGCGCTTCTCTACTCCTTTAGAGGATCTATACACCTATAAGTAGACTAGGGGAACTCACCTAGTGAGAAGTCTGACCCTGGGAGTTTAGACCTCTATTGGCAATCCCTCAATAGAAGTGGTGGTGTCCAGTCACCAAGAAATTCGATTTTATCCGTTCAGCGAAAGGAGCGTGTGCCCGCTTTAGTAAGGAAAAAGCTTGAAAAGCGTACTTGCTTTAACAACGGGAAAGAGGTTCCTTCCGCGGTTCCGCTTTAGGTCTCGGTTCAGGTGCCGGCTCAAGTACTGGTGAAAGTGCCTGAACCTAAGTGTCTCGCTTGACTAAGGGTGTGAGTTCCAACTTTAGGCTTTAACTATTTAGTTAGCAACTTTCACTAGCGCTTGGCTAGTTACCGAAACCCAACCAAGATGAGCCACTACTTGCCATTCATTCCCTCAGTGGAGTTCAAGTAATCATCTACCTCTCTGCAAGACAAAGATTTCATTGAGCCTAGCTCGCCCAAGAGTACTTTCGGAGAGTTGACTGAATCCCTTCCCTCTGCTCTGAAGCAGGACGGACTTTCAATTTACTAGCTTACTTCTTAGAGTAAGGCAAAACATGGCAAAAATCTTTAGATCACCAACTATTCACTCTCCCTTATTTGACTATATGATCCCTCTAAATTATGTCAGTCTACTCCCTATTAGTTATCATTCTAGACTGTGAGTCAAAACAAAACGAGATAGCAGAAAGAATCACTATGGAAGGGGGAGTGAGTTACCCAGCCGGTCCTATTCTTTATCCGGACATAAGGTGGATTCAGGAAGATCTTACTAGTCCTTCTTTGAAGCACTTTCCATAGGACCTCTTCAACCTGCCTTCTTCGTCAACCGCTATAGCCAGCTAGGAAGACTTCCTTGACCTTGGTCTCACCCATTATGACTTAGGTGCCAAGGGGCCTCAACCATGTTATTCCAATATAGAAAGAGTGAGGGGTCTTCCAAGTATGGTATCGGAGCTGACTGGCCACACCCGGCCTGAGCTGCCATCTTGGTCAAAAGGCATTTCTACTCCTAAAGGAAAGACTATAGCTTTGCCACAAAAAGGGATTTCGGCGCATTCATCAAGCTTAGGAAAACCGGTAATTGCAGATCCAAGCAGTCCCGTCCTTAGGCTATTTGCCTTGTTAGAAAGAAATCCCCTCTTCCCTGTCTAACCTCTCGTTTTCACTCGAGTCTTTTCTCTCCTCTCCCTCTCGTTCTTACTCATTCCTCTCAAAGTCATACGAGCTAGCTGCGAGACTCTTTCGATTACTAAAGGCACCTGGCTTGGCCTTCTTTGCTATTAGTTGAAATCTCTGCTGACTGATCCATTCGGGCTTGGTATGGCAGGCGTCGACTCAACGGCCAATGCTGATGAGATCAAGAAGAGAGCATGTTCCGCACTCACCTCGAATTGGGTTAAGAGGATGGAAAGCCCATTCAAAGTCTTTGTTAGCACACTAGAGCAGGTTAGAGGCAAGGAAAGAAGGTGATGAGGCCTTGCCTTGGCCTATGTGTACAAGATCCTTTTGAATTCGCTTTTAGCAATCGAGATGGCAAAGAATTGAGCACAATCAAGCAATCAAAGTCAGAGGAAACAAGCTAGCCCGAGCCCCGAAAGGAATCCATCTCTTTTAACCAACCCCCTACTTTTGATTGACAAGAGCGCAGACCGCAAGAGAACCATCGAGCTTCACAGTACTTATCTGAAGCGAAGGAAGATCATTCAAGGCTCCAAGCTGACTCAGACTACTGTGCTTAAGGCGATTCATGAGGGAAACTGCTATGCATTCCTACTCAACCTTTGAATAGAGAGAAAATAACTAACTTCCAGTTTTTGAGCAGACGAATACGGTTCATATGGTGTTGGAGCATCCCAGACCATCAAAGATCACACGGTTTACATCTTGTTCACTTTCAAAACTTAACCAACAGGTCTGTAACCATTGATTTGAGTTTCGAAAGTTGGCTTAGACGTCTCACAATGAGGTTGTAACCCAGTCTCTTACCCAAGCACTTGAGAATCAGTGATTTCCTGCAAGGCTGCCTCTGTTTCCGTGGATAAAGAAAGAATAGCCCTGGTCTCATTCCCTATCAAGCGCCCTTCTCTATCTCCTGCTGATGCTAAGGTTAGCAGCTCTGCCCTTTCCTGGAATCACTCTCTATGGGCTAGTAAGAAGGCGTGTTCAAGCTCTCTTATAGATGGAAGCGAATGCGCTCTTTTTGGACAGCTTTTCAATAGAACATAGAGCTCTGCCCTTCTGGCTGTTCTAACGAGGAAAGGCACTTCACAGCCTTAATCCCTTAAACGGAACAGTTAATCATAGAGCTGGAGGAATTCTTTCTTTTCTGTCCGCTAGTCAGGAATGGAATCGGACGCTACGAATACGATGAATGGGGGGCGTTAGACAAATAAATAGGGCACTACTAGGCCTTAGTGGCTTAGGACATTAGCTGTAAGACTTCCAAGACTAGAGCTCTTCAACCCTTTTCTTATTCTTAGTTCTCCGTACCCTTATAGCGCCTGTAGGGTACTCTTAGCTTATAGACCTATTCCATTCTACTCTTTTGAGTGAAAGCGGGAAAGAGTCAGTCTGAAAGACCTATCTTCTTTAGAGCCCAGTACAAGGCTAACAAGAATGCCCAAGGACAAGGGCAACAGTGAAGGATGGCTCTGGTCAGTCTTCCAGGAAAAAAGAAAGGAAGGTAGGTCTATCTTATGCAATGGATCTCCGCATTCATCGGTGTCCCAGACGACTAAATCAGAGACAGCAAGCTAACTTCCTCATCTTGAATACCGGGATTGCTAACTTCACTCTTATTATCCTAGAAGCCAGAACTCTTAACGGCGGGACGACGAAGCAAAAAGGACAAAACCTTCATCGTCTGATGTTAGTCTCACTCCATCGTCTTCGACAACGGATGCCACGTCATCGGCTTAGTCTTGCTGAACCAACCTGTAGTACCATTGGCAGATTCGATCTTTCACCAAAGAAATCACTCGGGTATAAAAACTTCAAGGAAGGGAACCGAAAGATAGGAAATGGCATTTTTCTTGACCACGGAATCTTTGACCTCTGCTATAGGATTTCTAGCTAACGTGAGTTATATGAAAAGAGAGCCAGAGCCTAGAAGCTAAAAAAACGGATTATTCACCTAGACATTCTTCTAAGAGTTCAGGGCTACCAGTCTGATAGTCCTGCAGGCGTGACTTTCCTTTCTGTAACTAGTCTATCAAATAAGAATCTCCCCCTTTTCTTATTCAATTGATAGTTACCCGGTAATGCCCAATCTAAGAGCCTATTCGTCGTAAGCCCTTCTAGAGTAATAACCCTAATCCCTAATCAGGCTTAACACATGCAACCTCTTGTTAGATTCGGACAGGGGCAGCCAAAGCAGGGACTTATAGACTAGCATCAGATTCTGGTTCTGGGCATATTCCTGCTA